AGGTGAATGTAGTGTTTTGGGCTTATTATTGATGTGAATGTTTTTTTTTTTATCTTGTTTTTTATTTTGGATAAAAGATGGGATTGTGATATGTGGTGTGTTAAGTTTTGGTGTGAATTGTGTGTGATAGTGTGTAAGGGGTGTTAACTTTTATATTGTTTTTAATTGATTTGTTTTGTGTGGTTTAGTTGAATTAATGGTTGTTGAATTTATGATAAAAGTTATTGATTTGTTGAATTGAAAATAGGGGGAAAATGGAGGAAGGTTGTATGTTAATGGACGAATGATAAGTAGTTTGGAAAATCTAGGCTGGTATCATATAAAAATCATTGTTTATTTTGTTAAAATTACAATATAAAAATAAACGATAAAAAAAAGAATGAAAATGAAGGTTTAGGTGACAATTCCTAGTAAAGGAAAAATAACAAACTATGTCCGGCAACCATAACATTATCTGCCACCGTATAGGTAGCTGGGGGACCCACCATGAATGGGGTAAAAGTGCATCAGTGTCAAGTTTGAGACGACCTTATCCGAACAACCATGACACCAGGTACATTACAGACGTTAAGCCGTTCGAATACCATGTGATGTACACGTCAAGAGGAAGATAACTCCTGCTACGCACTTGAAGGGTTTAATGAAGAGACCCCAAAAAGAAAACAAGCGCCAAGTCGGTCGGATGCCGCGATCACGAGGCAAATGGAGGATTATGCATCCGACCACTTGCATCTGTGAAGAGCAATAAGGAGGGAAAGATCCAAGTTATGGCCCTGAAATAGGAACCAGAGGCGCAAAAGTGCAAGTTGGGCGAGGGTGTAGGGGGAAAGTATGGTCTTGAAGCTGGTAACCGTGGGTAGCATCGACGTTGAGTAGCTCGGTTCTCGTGAGGATTACGATTAATAGATAACCAGGTCCTCTGGCTTGGGAGCTCTTGAGAGTGATAGGACTGGAAGGTTGTTGTGGGGGTGGACTGGAACGTATGGGATTGAGAATTCATTGGGGTACTAGGATATTCCTCGTTTACTAGAGTGAATTGTCGTGTGGAGTTGAGCGAGTTCGACCTTGGGTGAAGCTTGTCTTGTGTTGTTGGTAGGATTACTTGGGTTGATTGTCCCTGTGATGGGAATGTGCCTGGAAGGTTGTCTGTCCGTTTGGGTTGTTATGGGCGATGATATTTGAGTTTGGTTAGGTCTTGCATTACTTGTTATGTGAGATATCCTGCATGCATATCATGTATAATGTGGACGAGAATTGTATGCAAAGAAATACATAGCCAAAAATCCCATGTAAAAACATGGGGGGGTAAGGGGGGGAAGGAAAAGAGATAATAAAGATTGGGTTCCTGTAGTTAAAGTTTTATAACGATGGTTTTTCAGGCCGTAGGTCTTGGGGAGGATCCAAGCAGGAACTTATGATAAACTTTGTACTTTTTATAAGCTTATGTTTTGTTTTAGGAGGGTTAGCGGTTGCGTCTAATCCTTCTCCTTATTATGGGGTGGTGGGTCTGGTTGTGGCTTCTATTGCGGGGTGTGGTTGACTGGTAAGTATGGGGGTTTCTTTTATCTCTTTAGTACTGGTGATGGTATATTTAGGGGGGATGTTAGTGGTGTTTGTTTATTCGGTGTCATTGGCAGCGGATCCTTATCCGGAATCTTGAGGTGATTGACGGGTTGTTGGTTACGGTGCTGGTATTGGACTGGTTGTTGTTGTTGTGGGGTTTGTTATGGGAGCGTTTTCTGAAGTGGTTATGGGAGGGGATACGGTAAATAATGGGGGTTTATCATGAGTTCGGACGGATTTTAGTGGGGTAGCTATGTTTTACTCATCTGGGTCGGGACTGCTTTTAATTGCGGGGTGAGGTCTGTTACTAACACTGTTCGTTGTTTTAGAACTTGTGCGGGGGTTATCTCGGGGGGCAATTCGGGCAGTTTAATTGGTAAGTCAGAGAGTAGTTTAATTGAGAATGCCAGCTTTGGGAGTTGGTGATAAAGGTTTGACTCCTTTCTTTCTGATTTATGTGGAAACTCTAAGAAGATGGTTAGTCTTCAATCTTTGGCTTACAAGACCAATGTTTTTATAAACTATTAGAGTTTATTAGAGTTTGAGTATTTTGTTCTCTAGCGCACTCGCGATGGGGAATAGAATCAGAATGATTGCGAAGTAGGTGAAGGAAGCTAGTTGGCCAATGATGATGAATGGATGTTCGACTGGTTGGCTTCCTACTCATGTTAGAATGAGGAGGTCTGCAACTAGGGTTCAAAATAGGATTTGTGATAGGGGTCGGAAGGTCATGGAACGTTGTTTGGAGACATGGAGTAGGGGGATTAGGAATAGGATTAGAACTGAGGCGGCTAGGGCCAGGACTCCTCCTAGTTTATTTGGGATGGATCGGAGAATGGCGTATGCAAATAGGAAGTATCATTCAGGTTTAATGTGTGGGGGTGTGGCCAGAGGGTTGGCGGGCGTGAAATTTTCTGGGTCTCCTAGGAGATTTGGGGAGAATAGGGCTAGGGTGATGAGTGGGATAAGTATTAGTGCGAATCCTAGTAGATCTTTGATTGAGTAGTATGGGTGGAATGGGATTTTGTCGCAGTCTGAGGGGATTCCCAGTGGATTGTTTGAGCCTGTTTCGTGGAGGAAGGTTAGGTGTACAAGTGTTAGTCCTGCGATTACAAAAGGAAGGAGGAAGTGGAAGGCAAAGAATCGGGTTAGTGTAGGGTTGTCTACTGAGAATCCGCCTCATAGTCATTCTACTAGTGTTTGTCCAATGTATGGGATTGCTGAGAAAAGGTTTGTGATAACTGTTGCTCCTCAGAAGGATATTTGTCCTCAGGGTAGGACGTATCCTACGAAGGCAGTTGCTATTAGTGTTAGAAGAAGGATTACTCCGATGTTTCAGGTTTCTTTGTTTAGGTAAGAACCATAGTAGATTCCTCGGCCGATGTGTAAGTAGATGCAAATGAAGAAGAAAGAGGCTCCATTTGCGTGGAGGTTTCGGATTAGTCATCCGAATTGTACGTTTCGGCATATGTGGGCTACGGAGGTGAAGGCTAGGGAGGTGTCTGCTGTATAGTGTATGGCTAGTAGCAGGCCTGTGATGATTTGTGTAATTAGGCAGAGGCCTAGTAGGGATCCAAAGTTTCATCAAGCTGAGATGTTTGATGGGGTTGGGAGATCAATTAGGGAATTGTTGATGATTTTTAGTAGTGGGTGGTTTTTTCGTAGATTTAGGGCCATTAAGTTTGATTCTGTACGTAGATAATAGGATGATGAAGATTGATAGGGCGAATGACCCTAGGTAGGCTTTAATTAGCCCTGTGTGGAAGGTGGTGGCTGTTTTTGATGCTATTATTTGCAGGTTAGCCAGTCCTTCAGGGCCTAGGAGTTTGTATCAAGAGAGGTCGATTAGGTGGGAGGCAATATTCTGGCCACCGTTTAACACTTTTGTTGAGATAAATCGGTGTACTAGGGGATTGAAGTATCCTAGGGTTGTAGAGAAGTTTGAGAAGCGATTCTGTTTAGGGAGGATTAAGGCTTGAGTTATTTTTGAGAGTTCTAGTGCTAAAATGATTCCTAGTAGTGTCACTACAAGGGCTGTGATTTTAATGGACAGTGGTATAGTTATTGGTGGGGTTTTTGCAGGAGGAATATATGAGGTGATTAGGAATCCTGCTACGATGCTTCCTAGTGCAAGGCGAGTGATTGAAGAGAGAATTGCTGGGTTGTTTTCGTTTATAGGAGTTAGAGGAGGGATTCGGACGTGTCCTGTTTGGACTAGTAGGGTTATTCGAATAGTATATACTGCAGTGAATGATGTGGCTAGGAGGGTTAGAACTAGGGCTCAGGCATTTAAGTATGAAGTGTTGAGGCTTTCGATGATTTGGTCTTTGGAGTAGAATCCTGCTAGGAATGGTGTTCCTATTAGGGCTAGGTTTCCAATAGTTAGGCATGAAGTTGTTGTTGGTAGTATTTTTTGGAGTCCTCCTATTTTTCGGATGTCTTGTTCGCCGTTGAGGTTGTGAATGATTGATCCGGAACATAGGAACAACATGGCTTTAAAGAATGCGTGGGTTGAAATGTGTAGGAAAGCCAGTTGAGGTAGGTTTAGGCCAATTGTAACTATTATTAGGCCTAGTTGGCTGGATGTAGAGAAAGCAATAATTTTTTTGATATCGTTTTGAGTTAGGGCGCAAGTGGCTGCGAACAGTGTGGAGAGAGCCCCTAGGCATAGGCATAGGGATAGGGCGGTGGGGTTGTTGTGGAAAAGGGGGTGAGTTCGGATAAGCAGGAAGATTCCGGCAACTACTATGGTGCTTGAGTGGAGTAGGGCGGATACAGGTGTTGGGCCTTCTATTGCTGCTGGGAGTCACGGGTGAAGGCCAAATTGGGCGGATTTACCGGCCGCAGCTAAGATTAGGCCTAGTAGGGGTAGGGTAGGGGTTTGGTCTTGAGACGAGATTTGTTGAATTTCTCATGTGTTCATGGTAGAGGCTAGTCATGCTATGCATAGGATAAGACCTACGTCTCCGACTCGGTTGTATAGCACGGCTTGTAGGGCAGCGGTGTTTGCTTCTGCTCGTCCGTGTCATCAGCTAATTAGTAGGAAGGACATGATTCCTACTCCTTCTCATCCAATGAAGAGTAGGAACAGGTTGTTTGAGATAATTAGGATGAGCATAGCAATGAGAAATAGGAGGAGGAAGGTGAAAAATTTTGTGATGTGCGGGTCTGAGGCTATGTATCATGTTGCAAATTGTAGGATTGATCAGGAGACGAATAGGGCGATTGGGAAGAAAGTTAGTGAATAGAAGTCTATTGTTAGGCTGATAGGAATTTTGAAGTTTATAATGAATTTTCATTCTCAGAAGGAGGTTAGGCTTTCTATTCCTGAGTGAATGTAGATGGTTATGGGAATCAGACTGATTAGGAAGGAAGTTTTGACAGTGTTTGTAATGATAGTTGGAGTATTTTTTAGGCTGTCTGATAGTATTGGGAAGATGATTGGAGTGCAGAGGATTGTTAGGGTGAGTAGTATGAATGTGTTTAGGATAAGTATTTGGTCCATTACTTTCACTTGGATTTGCACCAAGATGACTGGTTCCTAAGACCATTGGATTACTATTATCCTTTGAAAGTAAGGGGGCTGAGGTTTTATACTCAGATGCAGGAATTAGCAGTTCTTGCTGGTTTAACCTCCCCTCGGCAGGTAAGAAGGGTTTAACTTCTATCTTTAGAATCACAATCTAATGTTTTGGTTAAACTATACTTGCATATAGGGATTCCTGAGATTAGTTCAGGTTTGAAGATGAGTAGAATTATGGGGATTATGTGTAAGGCTATTAGGAGGTGTTCTCGTGTAGAGGAATTTTGAATTGAGGTAATGTGGGATGGTAATATTCCTCGTTGTGTTATTATTAGTATGTAGAGGGTGTAAGAGGCAGTTAGTACGATTGTAGTTCCTGTTAAAATGATTGTAAGTGGGGATCAGTTAAATAGGGTTACTACAATAGTTAGTTCTGCCATGAGGTTAGTTGTTGGTGGTAGTGCCATGTTTGTCAGGTTTGCTAGTAGTCATCAGGTAGCCATAAGTGGGAGAAGTGGCTGTAGTCCTCGAGTTAGTAGAAGGATTCGGCTATGAGTTCGTTCATAGTTCGTGTTGGCTAGACAGAATAGTATTGAGGAAGTTAGGCCGTGGGAGATTATTAAGATTATTGCTCCTGAGAAGGCTCATTGAGTTTGGATTATAGTTGCAGCGATGACTAGGCCTATGTGGCTTACAGAGGAGTAGGCGATTAAGGATTTCAGGTCGATTTGTCGCAGGCAGATGGCACTGGTTATTACTGCTCCTCATAGGGCTAAGGTAATGAATGGGTAGTGTAGGTTGTTTGTGGAGGGGTCTACTAGGATGGTAATTCGTATAATACCGTAGCCACCTAGTTTTAGAAGGAGGGCGGCTAGTAGTATTGATCCGGCAATTGGGGCTTCTACGTGTGCTTTTGGGAGTCATAGGTGTAGGCCATATAGAGGGGCTTTTACTATGAAAGCTAGTAGAAGGGCTAAGCTTGCTAGTAGGCCCGTTCAAGAGTTGTTTATTGTTGGGTGTGATAGTTTGAGTATGGGGAAGTATAGTGTGCCGATTTGGTTGTGTAGGTGGAGAATTGTGATTAGTAATGGAAGAGAGCTGGCAAGTGTGTAGAATAGTAGGTAAATGCCTGCATTCAGTCGTTCGGGTTGGTTTCCTCATCGTGTAATGAGGATTAGGGTTGGAATGAGGGTTGCTTCAAATGCGATATAGAATAGTATTAATTCTGAAGCTGAGAAAGCTAGTAGAATAAATGGTTGTACTGCAATTATGGTTGTGATGAAGACTCGTTTACGGATAATTGGTTCTTGTTCTAAGTGGTTTTGGCTTGCTATTAGTATTAGAGGAAGTAGTCAGCACGATAGAACTAGAAGGGGGGAGGAGATTTGGTCAATTGATGTTCAGTGCGTCAGTCCTTTGCTTGGGTAGTATGTTGGGACGAGTCATTGGAGGCTGACAGTGGCAATTAATAGGCTGTGTGTTGTAGTATTAGTCCATAGGTGTTTGCAGGGAGAGAGGAAGGTTAGTGGTAGTAGTATGATGGTTGGAACGATGATTTTTAGCATTGTAGTAGGTTGAAGTTGTGTAGGTGGTCGGAGCCATGGGTTCGGGTGGAGGCGACTAGCAGGGCTAGGCCTGTTGCTGCTTCGCAGGCGGAGAATGCTAGTATTAGAAGTGGTAGTAGAGTAGCAGATGTTGTTTGGGTTTGAATGGGTCACATGGAGAGGGCGATATACATGGAGAGTATTATGCTTTCCAGGCATAGTAGGGCAGAGATTAAGTGTGTGCGGTGGAAGGCTAAACCTAGGCCGCTTAGGGTGAAGGCGGAGAAAAAGCTTAGTTGTAGGGCAGACATTAAGAAAGTTATAGGGTATTAACTATAATCTGTTGAGTCGAAGTCAACTGTCTTGATTAGACTAACTTTCTGTTATTCTGCCCATTCTAGTCCTCCTTGGTTTCATTCATAGACTAGACCTAGAGTGAGGAGAAGAATGAGAATGGAGGCTCATGATAGTGTAGTGGTGGGGGTTTGTAGCTGGATGGCTCATGGCAGTGGAAGGAGCAGGGCAATTTCTAGGTCAAATAGTAGAAACAGAATTGCGACTAGGAAGAATCGAATTGAAAATGGCAGCCGGGCGGACCCTAGTGGGTCAAATCCGCATTCGTATGGGGATAGTTTCTCTGAGTCTGGGTTTATTTGTGCTAGTCAGAAGTTTAGTGCAGTGAGGATGACACTTAGGGTTAGAGATGAGATTATTATGAATAGGATTATGTTCATTACTCTTCTCTGGGTTTAAACCAGATTTTAAGGATTGGAAGTCGATTGTAATTAATATACTAGAAGAGTAGGATCCTCATCAGTAGATAGTCATATAGAGGAATAGTCATACGACGTCTACAAAGTGTCAGTATCAAGCTGCTGCTTCAAAGCCAAAGTGGTGTTTTGGTGTAAAATGGTATTTGATTAGGCGCAGAAGGCATACTAGGAGGAATGTGGAACCAATGATTACGTGGAGGCCGTGGAATCCAGTTGCTACGAAAAAGGTAGAGCCGTATACCCCATCAGCGATGGAGAATGGAGCTTCGTAGTATTCTATGGCTTGTAGACCAGTGAAGTAGAAGCCTAGGAGAACTGTAAGGGTAAGGGCGTGGATTGCTTGTTTTCGGTTGGCTTCCATGATGCTATGGTGTGCTCATGTGACTGTAACTCCTGAGGCAAGTAGGATGGCAGTGTTTAGTAGGGGAACATCCATTGGGTTTAGGGGTTTGATTCCAACTGGAGGTCACTGTCCTCCTAGCTCTGGTGTTGGGGCCAGGCTGGAGTGGAAGAATGCTCAGAAGAAACCTAGGAAGAAAAAGGCTTCTGATGTAATGAATAGGACTATTCCGTATCGTAGGCCTTTTTGTACTGTGGGTGTGTGGTGACCTTGGAATGTGCTTTCTCGGATGATGTCACGTCATCATTGAAGCATAACCAGGGCGGTAGAAGTGAGTCCTATAATCAGTAGGTAGGGTGAGTTATAGTGGAATCACATGGTTAGGCCGGATGTAGTAAGGAGAGCAGCTGTTGCTCCTAGAATAGGTCATGGGCTTGGGTCAACTATGTGGTAAGAGTGTGCTTGGTGAGTCATTAGTGGTTTAAATGTTTTCTTGTAGATACAGGCTTAGTAGTAGTACGAAAACATAGGCTTGGATTATGGCTACTGCTACTTCTAGGATTGTGAGTAGGAAAAGTACTAGTAATGTTAGTAGCGAGATAAATGGTATTGTTGAGATCAGGGCGGCAGTAGCTGTTGAGATAAGTTGGATTAGTAGGTGCCCTGCCGTAAGGTTGGCTGTGAGACGAACACCTAGGGCTAGGGGACGGATAAGTAGGCTAGTTGTTTCGATGAGGATTAAGGCTGGGATTAATGGGGTTGGGGTGCCTTCTGGTAGAAGGTGGCCCAGAGAGATTGATGGTTGGTTTCGTAGTCCTGTAAGTAGGGTGGCAAGTCATAGGGGAATTGCTAGGGCTAGGTTTATGGAAAGTTGGGTTGTTGGAGTGAATGTATATGGCAGTAGACCTAGCAGGTTAGTGAATAGTAGGAAGATTATTAGTGATGTTAGGATTAAGGCTCATTTATGACCTTTGTTGCTTAGTGGTATTATCAGTTGTTTTGTAATTAGGTTAATGGATCACGATTGTAAGGTAGATAGGCGGTCAGTGATTCATCGGTTGTTTTGAGTTGGTAGTAGGAGGGCAGGGAATGTTATTGCAATTAGGATTAGGGGGATACCTAGTAGGGATGGGCTTGAGAATTGATCGAAGAAGCTTAGGTTCATGGTCAGGTTCAGGGGGAGGTGGTTAGGGTTGTTTGGATTTTGCTAAGTGGGGGATTTATGGAGATAAAGGATAGTAGTTTAGGTTGGATGATTATAGAGTAGGTGAATCACGAAATTAGCATGATAAAAAATCATGGGTTTGGATTTAGTTGAGGCATATCATTAAGGAGGATGGATAGTCCTCTTTCTCTAGCTTAAAAGGCTAGTGCTGGTTCATAGCTTCTTAATGATTAGGATGATAGTAGAGAGGATCAGTTCTCGAAGTCAGCGAGTGGAGCGGATTCAACTACAATTGGTATGAAGCTGTGGTTAGCCCCGCAGATTTCTGAGCATTGACCGTAGAACACTCCAGGTCGGGTGGCAGTGAATGAAGTTTGGTTTAGTCGTCCTGGGATTGCGTCAGTTTTTACGCCTAGGCTTGGAACGGCTCATGAGTGAAGTACGTCGTCGGCAGTAACAATGACTCGGACTAGTGACTCCATTGGTACGACTACACGGTGGTCTACTTCTAGTAGTCGGAAGTGGCCTAGTGGTAGGTCTGCAGTTGGTGTCATGTAAGAGTCAAATGTTAGATCTTTGAAGTCGGTGTATTCATAAGTTCAGTATCATTGGTGTCCAATGGCTTTTAGTGTCAGGTCGGGCTCATTAATTTCATCCATTATGTAGAGGATTCGTAAGGATGGTAGAGCAAGCATGATTAGGACGATTGCAGGAAGGATTGTTCAGACAAGTTCGATTTCTTGTGCATCGACTGTGCTGGATGATAGTTTTTCGGTGAGTATTATAGTTAGTAGGTATAGTACCAGGCTGCAGATAGCTAGAGCAGTTATTAGAGCGTGGTCGTGGAATTCTACTAGTTCTTCTATGATAGGGGATGAAGCGTCTTGAAAACCGAATTGTATGTGGTTGGCCATATTTGTGTTGAGGTGTACTGGGCTTTCACCTGTAATTTAGTCTTGACAAGACTATGTAATGATTTTACTAACACCTCTAAATGAGAAAGAAGCATAAGTGGTTTATGCGGTTGGCTTGAAACCAACATATGGGGGTTCGACTCCTTCCTTTCTTGAACTTGAACGAAGGCTGGTTCTTCAAATGTGTGGAATGGTGGTGGGCAGCCGTGGATTCATTCAACGTTTGTGTTGACTAGCTCTGGTTGTAGGGCTTTTCGTTTGGATGCGAAAGCTTCTCAGATGATGAATATTAGCATGATTACGGCGGTAAGGGAGATTAGTGATCCTACTGATGAAATAGTATTTCATAGGGTGTAGGCGTCTGGGTAGTCTGAGTATCGTCGTGGCATGCCGGCTAGTCCTAGGAAGTGTTGGGGGAAGAAAGTGAGGTTTACTCCTACGAATATTACTCCGAAGTGGATTTTAGCTCATGTAGAGTGTAGGGTGTATCCGGTGAATAGTGGGAATCAGTGGGTAAATCCTGCTAGAATTGCAAATACTGCACCCATGGATAGTACATAGTGGAAGTGAGCTACTACGTAGTAAGTGTCGTGTAGGGCGATGTCTAGGGAGGAGTTTGCTAGGACAATTCCTGTCAGTCCACCAATAGTGAATAGGAAGATGAATCCTAGGGCTCACAGCATTGGTGGGTCTCATTTGATTGTTCCTCCGTGTAGAGTTGCTAGTCAGCTGAATACTTTGATTCCGGTTGGGATGGCGATGATTATAGTGGCGGATGTGAAGTATGCTCGGGTGTCTACGTCTATTCCAACTGTAAACATGTGGTGTGCTCAAACGATGAAGCCTAGGAATCCGATGGATAGCATGGCTCATACTATTCCTATGTAGCCGAATGGTTCTTTTTTCCCTGCGTAGTATGCTACGACGTGGGAAATGATACCAAATCCTGGTAGAATTAGGATATAAACTTCTGGGTGTCCAAAGAATCAGAATAGATGTTGGTATAGTACTGGGTCTCCTCCACCTGCTGGGTCAAAGAATGTAGTATTGAGGTTTCGGTCTGTTAGAAGCATAGTGATTCCGGCGGCAAGTACGGGTAGGGAGAGAAGGAGTAGTACTGCGGTAATTAGTACGGATCACACGAATAGAGGGGTTTGATATTGTGATAGGGCTGGAGGTTTTATGTTGATTGCTGTGGTAATGAAGTTAATTGCCCCTAGGATAGAGGAAATACCTGCTAGATGTAGTGAGAAGATAGCTAGGTCGACTGAGGCTCCAGCGTGGGCTAGGTTACCAGCCAGTGGTGGGTATACAGTTCATCCTGTTCCTGCTCCTGCTTCTACTGTGGAAGAGGCTAGGAGGAGAAGGAATGAGGGTGGTAGGAGTCAGAAGCTTATGTTGTTTATTCGTGGGAATGCTATATCTGGGGCACCAATCATTAGAGGAACTAGTCAGTTTCCAAATCCCCCGATTATGATTGGTATCACTATGAAGAAGATTATAACGAAAGCGTGGGCTGTAACGATTACATTGTAGATTTGGTCGTCTCCTAGCAGAGCGCCTGGTTGGCCTAGTTCTGCTCGGATAAGGAGACTTAGGGCGGTACCTACTATTCCGGCTCATGCTCCGAAGATTAGGTACAGAGTGCCAATGTCTTTGTGGTTGGTTGAGAATAGTCATCGGTTGATAAAAGTCACAGGTAAGATGGCTGAGTGTATAAGCGTTAGGCTGTAGTCCTTTTTACAGAGGTTTAATTCCTCTTCTTATCGGCTCTGTAGTGAAGTTCATGGTGAGTTGCAAGCTCATCGATGTGTACTGACGGTGCACCGGAGTCTGTTAGGCAGAAGCCTGTTGGTTTGGGGCATATAGCTGTTAACTATAATATCATGGGATCGAAGCCCATCTGTCTAGGGGTACAAAATCCTAGCTTAATTAAAGCATCTGAGTTGCATTCAGGAGATGCAGGATAACGTCCTGCGGATTTTAACAGAAACTAAGAGGGTCTAACTCTTGTTTAAGGCTTTGAAGGCCTTCGGTTTCAGTAAACCTAAGTTTCTTTTTAAATAATGGTGGTGAGTATTGGAGAAATTGGGAGGAGCATGATGGATAGGGTGGTTAAGACAGCGATTGAGGGATTGATTGGTTTGTTAGTATGCCACTGTTTCATGTGGTTTGTTGTGTGAGGTGGAAGTGTGATTGTTGCACAGTATGCAAGACGAAGGTAGAAGAATAGACCTAGTAGTGAGAGAAGGGAGATAATAATTGCTGCTGGGGCTATGTCTTGTTTAGTTAGTTCTTGAATAATGAGTCATTTTGGGAGGAATCCAGTTAGAGGGGGCAGGCCGGCTAGGGATAGGAGTGTTAGTAGGAGAATTGTGCTAAGTGAAGGTGCTTTTGTTCATGCAGTTATTAGTGTTGATAGGTTTAGGACTTTTATTGAGTTTAGGGTCAGGAATACTGCAGCGGTTATTATGGCATATAGATAGAAGTTGAGTAGGGTGAGCTTGGGAAAGTAGATTAGGATAATGGCCATTCAGCCTAGGTGGGAGATAGAGGAGAAGGCCATAATTTTTCGGGTTTGTGTTTGGTTCAGTCCTATTCAGCCTCCTAAGGCTACGGAAAGAATAGCTAAGGTAGTTAGTAGTATAGGGTTGAGAGATAGGGAAGTTATATAGAGTAGAGTAATTGGTGGAAATTTCATGGCTGTGGATAGGAGAAGGCCAGTAATGAGAGGAGAGCCTTGTAGGACTTCTGGGAATCAGAAGTGAAAGGGCACTAGTCCTAGCTTCATTGAAATGGCTGCAGTTAGGATTAGGGAGGATGTTGGATGGGTTAGTTGGGTGATGTCTCACTGTCCGGTGTATCATGCATTAGTCATGCTGGAGAATAGTACTAGGGTTGAAGCAGTTGCCTGGACTAGAAAGTATTTGGTTGCTGCTTCAATAGCTCGAGGGTGGTGAGATTTTGAGATTAGTGGTAAAATAGCGAGTGTGTTAATCTCAAGGCCGGTTCAGGCCATAATTCAGTGATTACTTGAGATTGTGATGGTTGTTCCTAGGAGTAGGCTAGTGACAAAGATTAGTTTTGCCTGTGGGTTCATTAGCAGGGGAAGGAGTTAAACCATCATTTTCGGGGTATGGGCCCGATAGCTTGATTAGCTGACCCTACTAGAAAATAATATAAAGGAAGTATGGAGGGTTTTGATCTCTCTCGTACAGGTTCGATTCCTGTTTTTCTAAGATGTAGGAAATGAGAGGACTGGTATACCTCTATGTTCACTTTATCATAGTGACCCTTTGATGTTCAGGCACATTTCCTGGTGGTTCCTTAGGTAGGGAGGTAGACCTGCATAGGAAATTGGCATGCTGATGTGTCATAGACATAGAGCTAGTGTTAACGGTAGGAAGTTTTTTCATAGTAAGTGCATTAGTTGGTCATATCGAAATCGTGGATAGGAGGCACGGATTCATAGGAACCCTATGGATAGAAGCAGGACTTTTGTGGCTAGGATTACAGGGAAGAGTTCTTGAGGTGGGTTGTATAGGCTTGGATTGAAGAATAGGATTACGGTTAGTGTATTTATTAGTATGATGTTTGCGTATTCTGCTAGGAAAAATAAGGCGAATGGTCCTGCAGCATATTCTACGTTGAATCCAGAAACTAGCTCTGACTCTCCTTCTGTTAGGTCGAATGGGGCGCGATTTGTTTCGGCCAGTGTAGATACATATCATATTATGGCGAGTGGTCAGCAGGAGAAGATCAGAAATAGAGGTTCTTGGACAACTGCTAGGGTACCTAGGGTATAATTCCCGCTAAGAAGGATGATGGATAGCAGGATAATTGCGAGAGTAACTTCGTATGAAATTGTTTGGGCTACTGCTCGTAGAGATCCAATTAGGGCATATTTTGAGTTAGAGGCTCATCCAGATCACAGGATAGAGTATACTGCTAGGCTTGACATTGCTAGCATGAATAGCAGTCCAAGGTTTAGGTCTGCGAGGGGGAATGGGATTGGAAGTGGGGTTCAGATAGAAATTGCTAGGAGGAGGGCTAGTATTGGGGTGGTAATAAATAGGATTGGGGAAGATGTTGATGGGCGGATTGGTTCTTTGATGAATAGTTTTACCCCATCTGCTACGGGCTGTAGGAGTCCGAAAGGGCCTACAACATTAGGGCCTTTTCGGCCTTGCATGTAGCTTAAGATTTTACGTTCTACTAGGGTTAAAAAGGCTACGGCGATTAGGATGGGGATGGCATAAGAGAGTATTATAATGAGGTTGACTAGAATAGGATGGTTGGCCATTTAAAGTTTAGCTAGGGAGAGGATTTGAACCTCTGATATAAAGGACTTAAGCCTTTTGCATTTTCCGAGCTCTGCCACGCTAGCTGGTCCTTTTCTAGGACATGGTTGTAGTGTGATAGCTTTTCGTAATTTAGTTGGATTCATTACTTAAAGCGAAGGCTTGCCTGTAGTATTGGCCTCACTTTTCCTGTCCTTTCGTACTGGGAAGAGTTCGTCATAGATGGAAACCGACCTGGATTGCTCCGGTCTGAACTCAGATCACGTAGGACTATTAATCGTTGAACAAACGAACCCTTAGTAGCGGCTGCACCACTAGGATGTCCTGATCCAACATCGAGGTCGTAAACCTCCCCGTCGATACGGACTCTCGGAGGAGATTGCGCTGTTATCCCTGGGGTAACTTGGTCCATTGATCAATTATATTGGGTCTGGGTGCTATTCGCACGTTGAGGGGTCGCTCTCAGTCTAGAGTTGTGGTCTAATTTTTGGAGGATTTGTTTTTCTCCAAGGTCGCCCCAACCGAAAAATGCAGGCCAGTTCCCTGTATAAGCGTGTACCCGGTGGGTGTGAATGTGTGGAGGGGTGGCTGCTGATTTTTAAGCTCCACAGGGTCTTCTCGTCTTATGTAGTTATCCCTGCTTTTGCACAGGGAGATCAATTTCACCGATCGCCTGTAAGAGACAGTTAAGACCTCGTTTAGCCATTCATACGGGTCCCGATTTATGAGACAATTGATTGCGCTACCTTTGCACGGTTAGGATACCGCGGCCGTTAAACACTAAGTCACAGGGCAGGCATCACCTTCAATACTTGTTTGTTGTTTGCTGAAGGCTATGTTTTTGGTAAACAGTCGGGCCTTGATGTGTTTGCCTAGTTCCTTTTACAGGTTTTAATCTTTCTTAATGGACGCTCCTCTGTCGGGTTAACAATTTACCTGATACTCTGCTTGTTTGATTTGTCGTATCTTGGTGATTTGTTAATAATGTAAAGATGTAAGCTTGCGTCGTAGAGGGAGGACCCTGGTTACTCATTCTAGCATTAATTCTCCTATTTACATATAGGTTAGCCTGTTAATGATGAGGGAGTCATGAAGTTCTTATATTTTTTAGTCGAAGAGCTTTAACGCACTCTTTGTTGATGGCTGCTTGAGGGCCCACAGGAGATCTTTCTATAGATTATTTATCCGCTCGTAGAGATTGTATTCTTTTTTAAAGGAGCTGTACCCCCTTTAAATTGCCCTTAATTCGCTTCATTAGGGTTCTGTTAGTTTCCTTGGAGAAGAATTAAGAGTGAACTAAGATTCGTTTCACAGGCAACCAGCTATCACCCAGCTCGATTGGCTTTTCACCTCTACTAGTAAGTCATCCCACTCTTTTGCAACAGAGACGGGTTCGCTCAAAATAGCTGCTCACAAGTAGCTCGCTTAGGTTTCGGGGTGGCAAGCTTAAATTCATTTTGCTTGGTTTTTCTTGCTAGACCATGATGCAAAAGGTACAAGGGTTGATCTTTGCTGTTTATAGCTTAGTTTTTTCATTATTATTTCATCTTTCCCTTACGGTACGTGATCTCTATCGCGCCAATGGGTGTCTTTTCTATCGCCTATACTAAGACTAGTGAATGCTTTAGTTTGGTGTATGTAGTAGCTTTGTTATTCCAGGTCAATGTAGTTGGGCTAGAATTTGGCATCAAGACGATCTGGTGTTAGCAGATATTTTTCAGGTGTAAGCTGAATGCTTTTGTTTAAGCTACGTCTTGGTTGTCTAAGTACACCTTCCGGTACACTTACCTTGTTACGACTTGCCTCCTCTTTAGCTAGATAGCGTATTAATGTAATGGGGTTGGGGGTCGCTTGTGAGGAGGGTGACGGGCGGTATGTACGTGTCCCAGAGCCGGCTTAAAGAGGGCTCGATTGTCCCACTTTACTGCTAAATCCGCCTTCTAAGGGCCATTTCAGACCCTTTTGCCGTGATGTTCTAATCTAGAAAATGTAGCCCATTGCTTCCACTCCATGGGCTATACCTTGACCTGTCTTACTAGTGTATCGGGACTATTGCGCTCACTGTTGAACCATCAGGGGGGGTGGGCTGGAGACGGCGGTATGTAGGCTGATTCAGCAAGGAGTGGTCAGGTAATATCGTGGATCATCGATTACAGAACAGGCTCCTCTAGGTGGGTTTGGGACACCGCCAAGTCCTTAGAGTTTTAAGCGTTTGTGCTCGTAGTTCTCGGGCGGATGCTCAGGTAGCATAGAGCATCAAGATTTAGGGCCAGGCATAGTGGGGTATCTAATCCCAGTTTGGGCCCTGGCTTTCGTGGATTTCAATCAATCGTCAGTCTAAGATCTTCTTTGGTAGTTGGCCTTATGAGCATCTTGGGCTTATTACAGCTCAGTTGCTTTTTAATCTTAGTTACTTAGATAGCATGTTACCACCCTTTACGCCGTTATACTGTTAATTTGAGCCTCCTGTATGACCGCGGTGGCTGGCACAGGATTTACCGGCCCTTAAAATTGCCATGACTAAGTCAAGTTTACACTCATTGCTTAATGTTAACCACTGCTGAGTACCCGTGGGGGCGTGGCAAGTGCGAGGCGTCTTGGGCTACAATTGTGTGTGCCTGATACCCGCTCCTATCGACTTGGTTAAAAGGTGCCTAGGGCGTTTACACTGGAATGCGGATACTTGCATGTATAATTCTGGCAAAAACCAACAGTAAGGTTAGGACTAAGTCTTTTGTCCATGGGTGTTTGTGGCAGCCGTCTTGACATCTTCAGTGTCATGCTTTAGTTGTAAGCTACATGGAC